TTACTAGCACAAGATGGCTATAAAACCGCTTAATGTTTTGAAAACATTTAGTCTTAGACTAACTTAATCTTGTTGTACTTAAGAGAAAGTCTAGAATAAACCGACAGGAAGTTATTAGCAGTAACCTCGCAAATTTCTCTAGTATCCTCAACGAACGTAACCAAGTAAAACTTCCCCTATAAACCCAAAAACTAGAATAAATAAGAAACAAAAGTAATAAAAAAATTTATTAAAAAGCAAACCTTGCTCTGGCAGATTCAACAATAACGAAATCTCTAGGTCAAAAACAACAAAAAATACTAATAAAGAAAAGTACGTAAACCTAAAACAATTGAAACTCAAGGAATTAGAACAAAATCCGCACTCATAAGGACTAGATCATGATGCCGAGACCACTGTATCCTTGTTAAAAACCCTAGAGGTAAAAAAAACAATAACTATAAATAAAACAAAAAAAACTAATAATCTATATAAAAGAACAAGCATTTAGCCCACAGTGCGACTACACATCACTGAGGTAAGAACCCAGCACTTAAATTAGATATATGAGCTATATACCAACGAAATAAAAAATTCACAATCTACTATATCAAAGTAGCCTGCTAAAGCAGCCCTATTGGCAACAATCAAACCTCTCAATACTGAGCCCTATGATCCCCAAAACCACCATTCTATCTAAACTAAGGAAAGTAAAACGACTATAGAGAATAATCCCTTCTTGAAGTTAACAGCATCACGATTTATAAAATAATCTATACAGACAAAAACAATAACTAAATAACCACAGTAAAGAAAACTAACAGCAATACTGGCAACCCAACAGATCAGAAAAAATTAACAAAATAATCGTAACGAATACGAGGTAAAGTAGCGCGAGCCCACATAAAAAATAGAAGATGAAAGGGTAAAATCACTACACTAAGAACACCACCGCCAAACATCACAACAGAACCCAGCCAAGAAAATATAAATATAATAATATACTCGCAAGCAAATAGGCATGTAAAAAATATTCCGCTATACTCGGTATTAAAACCTCTTACCAACTCCCTCTCAGACTCAGCATAATCAAAAGGAGTTCGATTAGTTTCACAAAGAATGCAAACTAAGAATAGAACATAGGCCGAAGGATAAATAAGAGCACCTAATCATCCACCCCCATAATAATCAACCAGTGAATACCTCCCGTAACACATAGCACAAAAAACAACAATACACATAAAGCATGCCTCAAATCTAATAGAACCAAAAGCAGAACGTAGGGCCCCAAGAACAGAATACTTCCTGTAACTCCCTCAACCCACACAAAGCAAAGAATAGCTAGTAAAACTCGTAATAACCAAGAATCATAAAAAAGAAAACCCAGTATTTCTATAGCTGTAATAACCACCATATATAAAACAGTAGAATACAACTAAACAAACCAGCAAAAATACACCTAAAGTAGAAATATATCTACGACTCTGAAATGAATAAAACTTAAACTTAACAACTAACTTTAATAAATCAGCAAAACTCTGCAAAAGACCCATTATACCTACCTTTTTAGGACCCTTTCGAGCTTGTGAGTAACCTAAAATCTTACGCTCCCCCAGAATAAAAAAAGCAATAACTAATAAACTTATTAATAAACCCAGCACACCAGAAACTAGACCAAACAACATAAAGAAGTGACTTGGCATAAGCCGCCTACGATGAGACAAACCGTCATTCTTACCTAAACTAAAATCACACAACTCTATAACGAAAGGAAAACATCCACCCCTGAGACGCAAACCCAATATTCTCAATAAAATATATCGTTAAATAGCAAAGTCCTCAATACGGATTCTTCTACGTGTAAAGTAGAAATTTTACATAAACTACATCGCAACAATAATACTAACAACCCCAACCTTTATAAACGTCCCTGTAAAAATAATCTCTTCCAAGCTTATAAAGAAAAAACTGCTCTGAAAAGCTATAAACTCTTCATATCAATAGCACGTACACAGAGGAGTAAAGAATCGCAAAACAAACCCTTAACTTATAAAATAAAGGTAACGATAAAGGAGTTATAAGTAGCAAAAAACAATAAACTCAAAATCTTTTACGAACGCTTCTGACGTCACTTAAACTAAAAAAATACCACACGCAAAATCTAGACCATAAAAAATAATAAAAATAGATAAAAGCGCAAACTCTAAAATCTCTACAAAAACAAGCAACCAATAGAGTAGAAACAGAAGATAAAGAAATATGACACCAAATATACTCTCACCTTTGGCTAAAAAACCATATAAAACAAGAACACATCATAATAGTTAAAAAGCAGTCACAGTACAAAAAAAACAAATACTCCCCTTGAAACAAGAAACAAAAAAATAATATAGGAAACTTCCTTACTACACTTAGCAGAAAAATAAAAAACCAATTACTACCAGAAAAAACACGGTAAACTCATAAACTAAAAGGAAACAACCCAAACTTAACCACAAACCCCATAAACACAAAAAAATACAAACTTCTTATAACAATCCCACTGACCATCAGAAACGAAGATAAGCCAGACATAACAATGTAACTTAGTAACGAACTATAAAATCCCTGTAAACTCGCATCTCTAACATAAAAAAAAGCAGGCACAAGAGACATGCCGCATAACTCAAGAAATACCCAGAACCTAAACAGGTTATCCACCAAAGAACAAGCTACACAAAATACAACCGAGAAAAAAAAAGAAAAAAAAACTAAATCGCTATGAAAACGACGCATATTAGCTGCTAGTGATCAACAGAAAAAGCTAGAATGTTAGCGACTATAAACCAGTGCACTAACGCAACAAAAACTTCGTAAAAAAATACTATTACAAGCAAAATTAACCAACCTCAGCTCGCAAAACAAAAGTTGCTAAGCGCCACAGCACCGACACAACCCAACCTTATATTGATAAACGGACGAAATATCAACACAAAGGGACGAATAACAAAACTGATAGTCTCTGCTAAGCAAACTAACGGACAAATATACAAAGGAGTGCCAACCGGCACAAAGCCGCTAAAAAACTCATCGATGTTTCTAAAAACACGACGAAAAAATAAAGCTAAAAAACTTGTAAATACTACCACCAACAGGAAAATAGCAAAAAATAACGGACTGTAGCAGTAAGGAAATCGGTAACTAACAAAAAGAAATAACACTGCGGATAAAAACGCCAAGTAATAGAATGAAAATAACCCAACAAAGTAAGTATACAGAGCAACCATTAGTCTAGAAAATCTTTTAAAAATATAAAGCATATCGGCTTGGCAGGATACTTTAAAGTATATAGTGGGGACATGAACCCCAAAGTTTTATTTAACTTACCCGCCTCCCTAGTTATAAACTATCTTCAGTGCTTCAAACTAACGCTTTAAAGGTAAGCTAAAGGAAACACCTTTAATGGACAAACAAATCTCCCTCACAACCAAAATGTAAAATGCTAGAACACCACATTAAACTACAGGACTACTATCCCTAAATAACATCATAAGCCTAGAAAGAAGAAGAAGTATAAAAATCTGCGAGACGCAGAAAGCACGTTTTCTACACACTCTTTACGAATCAACAAATGGCCGCATAGAACTAACGGCACTAGACCCCCAAAGAATAAATAGAAAGATCAAAACGCTATAAAAATATAAGAAGTCAAGGACTCTACTAACAAGTTGACCTCACAAAAGAACTGTAAAGTTGGCGGAAAAGAACATAGTGAAAGCATGCCGAATACGATAACAAGCATAGGTAGCTTGCCTCTCACCCCCGACTTGAGTAGCAACCAATTACGAGTATTGGTTTTTTTATAAAAAAACCACAAAAACCCGAATACTAGACCGGCACTTAAACCGTGACCCAGACAAAATAAAAATGTTAAAGACACACTCTCCCAGCTACAGACAAATAAGCCTAAAAAGGGTACCACAATATGTGACAGGCTTAAAAACGCCAATCAACGCTTGCCATCTAACTCCTTAGATGCTACAATCAAAAAAAACACACTAAAAAAGCAACAAAAAAATAGATAAGTCACAAAACCCCCATTAAACAAGAAAGGACTACACCGATAAACACCTAAAAGACCTAACTTCATTATATAACCACTTAAAAATATTGAAACTATGCTAGTGGCTTCAGCATGAACGATAGGTAACCAAGTATGGAAAGGTCTCAAAGGCACCTTAGTAAAAAATATAAAAGCAAGTACTATGTAGATAAACACTGCAGCATAACCGCCTCTTCACTGATTAAAATAAAATCTACCCTCTAAGGAGGATAGATAGAATAATACTAAGATTAAAGGAAGTCTAGTTATTAGTAAGTAGCCAGCAAAATACCACCCAGCTATAAAACGCTCAGAGTAAGGAGAATCTCGAAAAATCAAATACAGCAAAGGTAACATTGATAACTCGTAAAAACACCAAAAAAGAATGGAATGATTAACGCAGAAACATACTGCGCTAAAAAACAGACTCAGAAAAAGAAAAAAACAAGTACTAAAACTTAGCCTGTAATTTAAGCAAATCATTCTGTACAAGCCTAAAAACAAGACTAAGATCACTAGATAGAAAGAGAGAGAATCAAACAAAAACAAATTTCTCGTTATAACCGGAAGTCTTCTTAGTGCAGCACCGCCACTAAAAAACAGACTTGCCAAACATAAAGAGCCTACTACTAGAAAGACACTAAATCTAAAGAATTTGTACATTCCCAAACACGAGTAATAACAACCAACCCTATAATGACTTCAACAGTTGAAACAACCATTAAAACTATAAATAATATATGATTATCGAATCCACCACTTAGTAACGCAAACATTAGCAAAAGAACATTAAAATTCTCCAGAATTATTAAACAGTTAAGAAAGCGACTTATAGATAAAAAAAAGCTTAGAAGAATGACGCAAAAAAGCAAGAAATATAAAGCAACCATTTAATTTACATTATTTTTAAGATAACCAGACCACAGCAACTTAAAAATAAACACTAAAGCTACCATTAAAAAGCTAAAACACTTACAAACCTCTAGGTAAGGATACTCAGGATGGCAACCCCCCAAGTATGTCAAACACATAAACAAACAAGAGAATCTTCAAAACACTAGCTGACGGCCTAAAAAATAGCTGCTGGAGTGGTTAAAAGTAGGAACCCATAAAAAAAATAATAAAGCTAAGATTATGACTAACCCTCCTATCTTAGACTCTATGCATCGAAGCATAGCGTAAAAAACTAAAAAATACCACTCAGGCTTTATACTAACCGGCGTAGCTAATGGATTAGCCTCTAAATAACCTTCTACGTCAACCACCATATCTGGGTTAAAAAGTAGGAACCTGACCATAACTAAGGTCACTAAGACCAAGCAAAAAAAATCCTTCACAGTAAAGTAGGAGTGAAAAAAAACTACGTCTCCATAGCCATGCGAAGAAAAAAGAGGATTTTTCGAGCCAGTCTTATGTAAGTAAAATAAATGTAGTACCATTAAACCCATAATAACAAAACCAAGACACACATGTGCCGAAAACACACGAACTAAAGTGTCATTAGTCACAGAAAACCCACCGACCACATACTTGTATAAAGTAGGGCCCACAAAAGGCAACCTTTGAAGGATAGAAGTTAAAACAGTAGCAGCCCAATACGACATTTGGTGTCAAGGTAAAATGTAACCCATGAATGCTTCTGCCATAGTTAACAAATACAGTATAAACCCAACGTTCCACACACCCTTCTTAGAGTAACTTGAATAATATAAAGCACGACCCATATGAATAAAAAAAAGAACAAAAAGCACGGTAACGCCCCAAATATGCCAGTAACGTAGACACCATGTTAGAAAAGAATCATTAGTTAAATTCATAACACATTGAAAACTCAAACTTGAATCTGCTACATACAAAAAAGACAGTATAACCCCCGTGACAACTTGAAAAATCATAAATGCTGAAATCATAAAACCGCTACACCAATAGTAGCTTAAAGAAAATTTTGTCGGTAAATCCACTAAATTTCGTCGAATAATCCTAATCATAATCATTTACTGGTACACTAAAGTATTCAACAAAACCACAACTTGTCAGTTTATAATAACCTACCAATAACCTAGCATACGTACACAAAAGTGTACACAAACAACCAAATATAATCCACAAAATGCCAATATCAAGTCACTAAAGTGCAACGGTATAACCCTGCGGTCAAAGGGCTTAACCACAAAATAAACCTTAAGCCAATAACACCTAATAAGACATGACTAAAATGCAACCCTACGGTGCAAAATCTTCTAGCATGGAATCTTCTATCGAATATATTAATAAATATCTCGTTAAGCTCAAAAAGCTGAAGAATAACAAAACTAGCACCTAACAGGATAGTCAAAAATAACAAAACCCACGAATGTTCTCAGAAAATCAAGTGATGGAACCCAGTAACAGTAATACTTGAGCCAAGAAGTATAAAACACCCCAAAAACGGTATCTCAAGAGGACTTGATAACCTGATAAAAGAGCAAGTGTCAAACCAAAAACAGCAAACAAGTAAACTCCCAAAAGCCATAACCTCTCTTAATATAAAGAGCCAAAAGGCTGACTCATAGTGTAAATTAACCACAGAAAGATCAAACCAAAATCACATTAGAGAGACTAGAAATAAAAAGAGTATAATGGGTAGCACACTAATCTTCCATAGAAACAAGCAAACAAGTAACGAACCAGCAACAAAAGCATTATAAATAGGTAGAAAGGACACCTTTACGTTATCTAAAATTTTAGTTCACCACTTTGGAAAAGTGGCATAATATGAAATATACTAATAACGTAACATAGAAGCTACCCTTAAACAATAACTACAACGGGTAGCTTCTAATTAATATAATATATACATAAACCTCTATAAATTAATATAATATATACATAAACCTCTATAAATTAATATAATATATACATAAACCTCTATAAATTAATATAATATATACATAAACCTCTATAAATTAATATAATATATACATAAACCTCTATAAATTAATATAATATATACATAAACCTCTATAAATTAATATAATATATACATAAACCTCTATAAATTAATATAATATATACATAAACCTCTATAAATTAATATAATATATACATAAACCTCTATAAATTAATATGATATATACATAAACCTCTATAAATTAATATAATATATACATAAACCTCTATAAATTAATATAATATATACATAAACCTCTATAAATTAATATAACACAAAAAGAAACCAACAAAATATAAAGAATAGTAAACTGAACAGCAGTATATTCAACATCTGCCCGCTGACTAAACGTATGAAGCCTACACCGTTACCTGAAAGTAAAGAAATGGCTCTTTTATCCCAACGATAAAAGAATATTCTTAAAATTTTTCTGCAAAATAAGTAAGCCCTATAAACTAACTCAACTAAGTTATCACAACCAAACAACCCACTTCTTCAACCTCTTAAGAGGGTTCTTCTATATAGGGAATAAGCAGTTGCACAAGACAAGACTTGGAATATCACTAAAGAAAAAGACAGGATAGAACCAACTGCAGTAGCTTCATCTAGTGTTCTAGCTATAATGAAATTAATAAACAACCAAAAATAGACCATTACGCCTGAACCAAACGAAAACATTACCCCTCTAACCAGTCTAGTATTCAAATTCATCAAAACGCGGCATAGACGAAAGGAGTAAAAGTAAGAAAAAAAAACACATATCCCTATAGCTAAGAACAGTACCAAATTTATAGATGAGTTAAACCCGCTTAACAGGAAATGCTTAGTAAAAAACACACCAACAAATGGGGCCCCTGACAAGCCCAGTATAACTGAAAATAAACCAAATAACCCCCAGTTACCATACAACTGGGGTCTATACACACAATTCCTAGCTTGGGATCCTCCTCTTCCGCTCATTACGTCTCCAACTAACATGAATAATAGACACTTAGACACACCGTGGCTTACCAACTGAAACAATGATAAAACCACGTCCCCGTAAATTAAGTATAAAACGCATCATGCAATGTTATTACAAGTAGACAAAGCAACAATCTTCTTTAAGTCTAAGAAAAAAAAGCAGCATATGCCGGTAACCCCTATTGTAGTTATAAATAACAAAGAATATAACAAAGAGTCTTTGATATACAAAAACATATCGTAACGCATGGCAAATCATACGCCAGCTGCCACTAAAGTTGAAGAGTGTACTAATGAGCTAACTGGTGTGGGTGCACGCATGGCCTCCAATAACCAACTAATAAATGGAAACCCTGCTCTCTTCCTAAAAACTATAAAAAAAATTAGAATTCCGCCGGCAACCATATAGTAGCCAGAGTAAACGCTTAAAGCTATAAGTAAAAATAATCTTACATCACCAAAACGAGAAGACACGAGGGTAACTACTGAAGCACGCAAGCTTAGGTAGTTGGAGTAAAACAGTATCAAAAAGAATCTAACGACACCCAAGTACTCCCAAAAAATTAAAGTAGATAAAAAATCCCCAGTAATCACTAAAGAAGCCATTACACCTACAAATAAGCATATAATCTTTTTTAACTCAACCCCTAGTAAATCACCGCAAAAGTAGTGACCGGTGTAAAAAAAAGCATAACCGAAACATATTGAAAGCATCAACAGTACACTTAAAGTAACACTATCCAGCCTAAAAACCATATTCCAAAACGTACCTTTCATAGTCAAGTCTAGGATAGAGACCACTCAATTATGATCCCCACAAACGCAAGAAAAACAAAAAACAGAAAAGCCTAAAAAAACCAAAAATAATACGAACATTTTATCAAAACATATGGTGAACTGAGCCACCCACTCTATGGCCGTAACATAGACCTATTATGTCAGTAGCTAGGGCCTACGCCCATAATTAACGCTTAAAGCTAACTCATAAATCTTCTGACATAACTACAAATAACGAGCAGAAAGGCTATTAAAGCCGTAAAATGGCCCTAAACCACCTCCATAAACTCTGGCATTTCCGCCAAACCTGTATTGTTAATAAAAACAAACTGTTTGATTTCAAATCAAACGCTTTCAAAAGTTACAAGTAAAATTATAATTAGGCATATAATACCGTGTATGCCGTATTTTTTAACACGCTTGCTAAAGCCTTATCAAGCAAATTTTAAAATTTTTAACTTATAGTAGTAAGTTGAATGTTTAAAATTTTGCTTGATGTGCTTAAAGAAACCTTAATTAATTTTTAGAAAAATCCTTCTATTTTAAATTGTTAATATAATATATTAATATTTAATTATGAAACACACCTAGTTAGCAATTTTGCTTTCAAAAGATTTACAATCTTTCACATTAAATATATGTTAAACCAGAAAATAAGCCCTAACGATAGTGGTTCAGCTTAACCCTCATAACTAAGCTTAAAACCACAAAACCAAAAAGTAGCGTTAAACACATACATAAATAAAAGTAACCTTCAGAGATAGTACAAAGAAACCTGCTAAACTCTGATTGCAAAGCCAAATAGCACACCCTCACCCCTATAATTAAAAAAAAGAAAATTGCTAAAAAGGAAGAAACAATGCTAAAATTTCAAAAAGACACAACCCTTCTATTTGGGCTATGGACAGAAACAAAAACAAACAATATATACACACCGCCTATATAGACTAAGCAAAATAATAAAGCATACCAACTAAACCCGTACACCATGTAACAAATCAACCTACAAAGTAAAGAATTAAAAACCAACAATACACAATAGTATACAGGATGACTTATTAAAGAAAACATCATTAATGAAAAAAAATAAAAAAAAAATGTTAAAGCTACTCTCACTGACCCTGTTTAGTCCAAAGACTATCTTCAACACGAAAAGTTGGTATAATAGATATACTAAAACAGACCCTCAACTAGGTTACTTCACAACCTCAATAACCACCGGCATGTAAGAATGGCCGGCCCCACATAACTCTGTGCAGTACCCTGTAAATACGCCAAAGTAATCGGGGCAAAAAAATAAATGATTTAATCGACCGGGTATAGCGTCCATCTTAATGTTTAAAGCTGGTACTGAAAATGAATGGATCACATCTGCAGATGTAATTATCAAATGATAAGGTAGACCGTAAACTAACCGCAAAGGCTTATCTACTTGAAAACCGTCCTTGCACATAAAAGAATCGTACGAACCTTCTGAACAATCATAGCTCCAATATCACTGGTGACCTATAATCTTAATAGTCTTGTCTGACAAGCAATCTAAACCACTAGAGATGAAATTCACTTTAAGCACGCATAACACTAAAACTATAAATGTAGGCAAAACCGTTCAAACTAACTCCACGGTTTGATTATCAGACCCATATTTAACACTACCGCCATAGATTGACCTTCATATAAGCATAAAATAAACAAAACACATAATAAAGATACAGACTGCTACTATATAACACACCATATCATAATAAATTATAGAAAATTTCATTATAAGCTCGATAGAGAAAATCTAGCTAAGCTAATTAACCTCAAATTCATTTAAGGTTACCATGTTACGACTTACCTCAACAGAAATCGAGGGTGACGGGCGGTGTGTACCCGAGTTAAACCCTTTTCATAGCGACAAACTTATTCACTATTACTTCTGAGTCCTTAATTATAGTTATTACAAACTATCTTTTATAAATGTAACGCATGAAAAACTTTGATACGCAGCACATAGACTTGGCTTAAATATATCTACACAAATTTACGCTATACAGCAGTAATGTCAAACCAGATATACACCAACATAATCGAAGTAAATTAATAGGCGGATCGTCCTTTATAACACACCTTCCCCCAGTAGGAATAACTCGCTGCCAAACTATTTTAGTTATAAAACTAGACTGTAATAAATTAGCACATTAATGGGGTATCTAATCCCTGTCATAAACCGCTACTTACTTTTACACAAAAGTATAATATTAAACTAAGAAAATTTCACCTAACCTTAGGTATTAACAATTGTTGACCAGCCATATAAAAGCAAAGAAAACAGACTAACCGCGGATGCTGGCACTGTGTCCTATCCCCTTTATTTAGTACTATCTTAAAAAGCGTAAACTCTAATAAAAAACTAACTGCTAATAAAACTCAAACTATTAATATTTGAAACTACAATAAAAACTTTTTATGCAATTATAGCACTAATACTTTCTTTTGCCATAGTTAAACAACAAAGGTGCGGAACGTTAAACATTCTCACTAGTTTTTGCAAAACTAAGGCCCCATAGCTGCGCACCTAAAAAAATAACTTGCAATCCTTTCGTACTAGCAAGCCACAACAATAGATAAGAACCGACCTGGCTCACGCCGGTCTTAACTCAACTCATGGAGGTATAAATGGTCGAACAGACCATAATGCTAAACTACTGCGCCTAGCCTATTTACCTAAGTCAACATCGAGGTAGCAAACAGTTTATTCGATAAGACCTCTAATAAACTATTACACTGTTATCCCCAGGGTAACTTACTCACCAAACTAGTCGGGTCACAATAAAAGTGAAATACTTGTATCTGCCCCAGACAAAACTGAAAGATCCTGGGGTCTTTCCGTCTAATTAAAAAAGGAGGATTCTGTGCCCTCCACATTAATTTCAAAAATTTTTCAAATGTTTGTATTTACCGCGTCAAACCATTCAAACAAGCCTTCAATTATAAGGCAATTAATTATGCTACCTTCGCACAGTCAAGATACTGCGGCCATTTATCATCCAACATAGAGCAGGTACTACCATACATATTGTATGAGTATGGAAATGTTTTTAATAAACAGACGGGCAAAACTTGAGAAACAATTAAAAATTTTTTATTACTTATTTAATGATAATTTACACTCTAAAAATTTTAATAAACGGCCTCTGATACCTATAATTTATAAAATAAATTTAACCAAATTTGTAACAAAATTACTAAAAATGGGTAGTTTTAACCCTATTTTAACCTGATCAAAAAATAAATATATACGCTTAATTGACCTCATAGCCAAAAAAGTAAATCAAAGAATACAAGCCGAAAAACAGTTATAAGCTTCGACGATTAATTTATCACCCCACGACTACGATTTATAAAAGTCTACCCGACTAAATTTAGTTCTAAACAATCGTAAACGGGATCCAAAGCTTTCGGTTAAAGAATATTTTTCAAAATAATCCACTAAGCATGATGCAAAAGGCACACAAACCAAAAAACAAATAGAAAAAGCTATCTCTAGATAAAAGGTTAATAGCAGAATACTATCTCAGGATTACAAAACCTGTATTTTAATTAAACTAAATAACCCTTCTTTAAAACTCACTCAGTTCTTCACCAGTTTGCATACTCATCATTCTTTCAATGCATATGATAAACACCAAATGTATAATTTACAGACATGTAGTAAGTAAAAAATTTATTATGATAAGCAACTGGTGCTATCACAGCGTTAATAAGGGTTCTAGACGGCCCAAATGAACCTAATGCCACATTACGACTATAGAATGACTCCCACAAAATAAAGATAAAAAAACAACCCCTGAAGGCTGAAATAAAAGAACCTATCGAACACACAACGTTAACTCAATTGTACCTGCTATCATACATACATACTCGACGGGGCAACCCGCATAGTCCAAAATAATGCATAGGAAAAAAACACATATTAAAGCCAATATTAGAAAGTATGCACTGACACTGTAAAAGATACTTATTTAAGCTTACTCCCGTAATTAAAGGCCACCATCATATAAACATAACTATTATACTAATATATGAACCTATTGACATAACATAATGGAAGTGAGCTACAACAAACCAAGTATCATGAAGAACGTTGTCGAGCACACAAGCAGATAACACAATCCCAGTTACGCCACCAAAAGTAAACAACACTATAAAAGACATGATCCACCAAAATATAGGATCACTCTTATTCACACGTCTATTAAGTAACATATACAATCAGGTAAAAACCTTGATTCCGGTGGGGACACCTATAATCATAGTTACAGAACTAAAAAATACCGCAGTCTTGACATCTAAACCTACTGTAAACATGTGATGGCCCCATACTACTCTACCTAAACAAACAATTGAAAACCTGGCAAAAACCAAGCCATAAAACCCAAATACATCTGGGGCGCAACCCATATTCATGCAAGCATGTCTAATGATACCAAAACCAGGTAAAATCAGAACGTACACCTCAGGGTGACCAAAAAACCAGAACATATGCTGAAACAGTACAGGGTCTCCCCCTCCTAACGGATCAAAAAAAGCAGAACTAAAGTTACGATCAAATAGTAACATAGTTATAGAAGCTGCCAACACAGGTAAAGTAACTAGCAGCAAGACTGAAGTAAAAAGATATGATCATAAAACAACAGAACTCCGGGCAGCTAAATTAGCACTAAAAACCCTGTATAAAGTACAAATAAAATTAATAGATCTAAAAATGCTAGACACACCAGCTAAATGAAGTGAAAACATTAAAAAATCTACTCCCTTACTAGCTCTAAACAAGGAGGAAGAGAGAGGGGGATAAAAGGTTCACCCTATGCCAGCCCCAAGACTCATGCTAATAATCAAAAAAACCACAGAGGGTATCAATAGCCAAGCACTTAAAGCTTTTAACCGAGGTAGATTTAAATCGGGTAAACCACTTAATAACGGTATCAAAAATTTTCCAAATCCCCCAATGAGAACAGGCATTAAAAAAAAGAAAATCATTATTATACCGTGATTAGTAATTAAAAATTTATAACAATCAGTTGAAATAACATTATAGTAAGGCTCCAAAAATTTAATACGAATCATTAAACTATAACCCAAACCTATAAAACCAGCCCAAATACCTATTACGGTGTACACGACACCTATACGCTTATGGTCTAAAGTAAACAACCAACTAAAAACCTTTGAAATATTCAACAT